GAAAACATTTCATCGAAGTTCATTGATATCTTCTTTTTATAAAGCAAATCGACTTCGATTCTTGAATAATCCACATCACTTCTGCTTCTATTCTAACACAAGATTCCCCTTTTCTGTGGAAAAGGCCCATATCCATAATTCTGATTTGACATATGGACAATTCCTCAATATCTTGTTCATTCGCAACAAAATATTTTCTTTGCCCGTCGAATATGCTTTTGGGGGGAGAGAGACTATTTCACCAATCGAGTCACAGGTATCTAACATATTCATACCTAACGATTTTCCACAAAGTGGTGACGAAACGTATAACTTGTACAAATCTTTCCATTTTCCAAGTCGATACGATCCCTTCGTCCGTAGAACTAGTTTCTCGATCGCAGACATTTCTGGAACACCCCTAACAGAGGGACAAAGAGTGCATTTTGAAAGAACTTGTTGTCAACCTCTTTCAGCTAGGAATCTATCGGATTCAGAAGAGAAGAACTTGCATCAGTATCTCAATTCAAACATGGGTTTGATTCCCACTCCATGTTCTGAGAAAGATTTACCATGCAAAAAGAGGAAAAAACGGCGTCTTTGTCTAAAGAAATGCCTTGCGAAAGGGCAGATGTATAGAACCTTTCAACAAAGGGCTCTTTCAACTCTCTCAAAATCGAATCTATTCCAAACATATATGCCATGGTTCTTGACAGGGTACTGGATATTTGTAGATAATTTTGTAGATACTTTTTCAGACCTATTGCCGATTTCAGATACTTTTCCAGAACTATGGCTGATACTACGTAATAGTCAAAAATTGGTATCCATAATACGAAGTAGCAGTAAAAAATTGGTATTCATCTTTCGGGATATTAGGCATAGATTGGGTAGATCGTGGCGAATTCTTTGGAAAAAAGCGCGTCTTAATCTGATAAGTGAGATTTCGAATAAGTGTTTACATAATGTTCTTCTGTCCGAAGAAATGATTCATCGAAATAATGAGTCACCATTGATATCGACACATCTGAGATCGCCAAGTGTTTGGGAGTTCTTCTATTCAATCCTTTTCCTTCTTGTTGTTGCTGGATATCTCGTTTGTACCCAGCTTCTCTTTGTTTCCGGGGCCTCTAGTGAGTTACAGACAGAGTTCGAAAAGGTCAAATCTTTGATGATGGAATCATCTATGATTGAGTTGCGAAAACTTCTGGATAGGTATCCTACATCTGAACCAAATTCTTTCTGGGTAAAGAATCTCTTTCTAGTTGCTCTGGAACAATTCCGTTCTAAGAAGATATATTTGAATATCAATCTCATCGATCTCATATCAAATCCCATCAATCGAATCACTTTTTCGAGAAATACGAGACATCTAAGTCATACAAGTAAAGAGATCTATTCATTGATAAGAAAAATAAAAAACTGGAACGGGGATTGGGTTGATGATAAAATAGAATCCTGGGTCGCGAACAGTGATTTGATTGATGATGAAGAAAGAGAATTCTTGGTTCAGTTCTCCGCCTTAACGACAGAACAAAGGATTGATCAAATTCTATTGAGTCTGACTCATAGTGATCGTTTATCAAAGAATGACTCTGGTTATCAAATGATTGAAGAACCGGGAGCAATTTACTTACGATACTTGGTTGATATTCATAAAAAGGATCTATTGAATTATGAGTTCAATCCATCCTGTTTAGCAGAAAGACGGGTATTCCTTGCTCATTATCAGACAATCACTTATTCCCAAACTTCGTGTGGGACTACTACTTTGCACTGCCCATCTCATCGAAAACCCTTTTCGCTCCGCTTAGCCTTATCCCCCTCTAGGGGAATTTTAGTGATAGGTTCTATAGGAACTGGACGCTCCTATTTGGTCAAATACCTAGCTACAAATTCCTATGTTCCTTTCATTACGGTATTTCTGAACGATAACAAGCCAAAAGTTATGGATGAGGATGAAGATGAGGATTATTACGAGATAAAGGTTGGTGGTAGTGACGAGATTGATGCTAGTGACGCTGCTAGTGACGCGATTGATGCTAGTGACGAGATGGATCCTGACCTTGATACGGAGCTGGAAGAGCTAACTATGATGAATGCGCCAACTATAGATAGGATGTCGGAACTAGGCCCCACCCTTCAATTCGAATTAGCAAAAGCGATGTCTCCTTGCATAATATGGATTCCAAACATTCATGATCTGGATGTGAATGAGTCGAATTACTTATCCCTAGGTCTATTAGTGAACCATCTATCTGAAGGATGCTCCAATAGAAATATTCTTGTTATTGCTTCGACTCATATTCCCCAAAAAGTGGATCCCGCTCTAATAGCCCCGAATAAATTAAATACGTGCATTAAGATACGAAGGCTTCTTATTCCACATCAACAAAAGCACTTTTTCATGCTTTCCTATACGAGGGGATTTCACTTGGAAAAGAAAATGTTCCATACTAACGGATTCGGGTCCATAACCATGGGTTACAATCCACGAGATCTTGTAGCACTTAGTAATGAG